GGGTCCTGCTTATTTTCATTGGCTTCGGATTAGTAGAATAATTCGGAATAGCGGCCAAGATCTTGGGAAAATCCAAGTTAATGATCAATAGGTTTGGATAAATAATTTAGGAAAGATATTCTCATACTGACACAATATAAGGACAAGTATATGCGAAATCTATCCCTTTTTAGTTAAAAGTTTTCTTCGAATCCAACCTTTCCCTTTAAGGAATTTAATTGGTTAGCATAATATAATATCTAATAAATAGAAAATCGAATAGTGGATAATCTGTTATGAGAGAAAGAAAACATTCTTTGAAGAATCAAGATTCGTAATCAATCCTTGCCTTGTTTGTTGGATTAGGTCTAACTTTCTTGACTAAACTGCAAGCGTGGAACTTTACGAGATGAAATAGGGAAAGACAGAAGATAGAACTTAAAAGGATAATTGAAGTGACTCGTCTTCGAATCAACTTTGGTTGGGGTTCGAAAAAGGAATAAAAATAAAGTAAATTCAAGGAAGAGCTTTCCTTTTTTTAAGGGGCCCCTTGCTCGGGGGGTCGTGGAATGCTTTTCTTCTCCTCTTATTCCATATGGAATACAATCAGTTAAAATAAGAAGGAATAGGGGAATATTCGACTGTTTCAATTCTTTATTTATCTTATATTCCAAAATTCTCCCGAAAATCCAATTTAATTTTTCAATGGGGTTAGATGATCTAGTTCTTAATATTATTACTTTAAAGAACTGACAGATTCCACAACAAATCTCTTGATTCGGAATTAGAGACTCATGTCCCATCTGATGAATCGATTTTCTTTTACACTTCTGTATCTCACTCTATCTTGTTTTTTAGTATTATCTAAAATAACCGATGAATTATGAATTTTCCATAACTTAGGTAAGTGCTTTACCAACATATGTAGTGTAGTAAAAAAATAAATGGAATTTAACCCTTTCATGCTTACTATAACTAGTTATTTCGGTTTTCTACTGGCTGCTTTAACTATAACCCCAGCTCTATTTATTGGCTTGAACAAGATACGTCTTATTTGAAATGAATTGAATGAATAAGTCAGAAAATAAAAATCTTTCTTTTGGATTCCTGGTATTCTACGACTCTTTTCCACACTAATTATCAATTCTTTTCTTGGTCATTGAGATTCGTGGATAATTTAGACTACTATTTAGGGATAGATCGTACCTCTTTTTTTTTATCCCCTCGAACAAATCGAAATGATTGAAGTTTTTCTATTTGGAATCGTCTTAGGCCTAATTCCTATTACTTTAGCGGGATTATTCGTGACTGCGTATTTGCAATACAGACGTGGGGATCAGTTGGATCTTTGATTGAGTAATATTTCTTTTTTGATTGACCTCCTCCAGACCAGAGAGGAGGTCAAATTGGAGTTGCAATTCAACTTTGTTTTGTTAAGTTATTTTACTCTGCTTCGACATAAGATAGATGGAATCACGCTCTGTAGGATTTGAACCTACGACATCGGGTTTTGGAGACCCGCGTTCTACCGAACTGAACTAAGAGCGCTTTCATTCAAAAAGAAAACCCTTTTCTACTCCTAACGTGTCTCACGTACGTATAGTATCCACAAATTCAAGTTATACCCACTTTAATTGATCTCCTCGCTACTGCCCATAAAGAAGAAAGAAGTAATAGGTAGGGATGACAGGATTTGAACCTGTGACATTTTGTACCCAAAACAAACGCGCTACCAAGCTGCGCTACATCCCTTTTCCTGTTGTACAGTGTCATTGTACACAATTCCTGTCTTGTTTTCCACATCGTAATTTTCTTCTCTTTCTCTATCTATATAGAACCTTCTTGTCATTTCTTCTTTTTGGTCTCATATAATCAAGGAATGGTATACATCTAAAATCCTATCTAATTTCACCTATAAAAGAAAGATTACTATTCCTTGGTAATGTATAGGAAGAAGGGGTCATCTTTTTCTTTTTTAGGGGTAGGAAAATCTCGTCTATACCGTTCATTCGTTCATTCTATATATAGAATATTGATTTTGTTTTTTTAGTTAGGAATTTCGCCTAAACAAAAGAAATACAAATGATCTTGGGCAAGAGTATCTGATCATATATGTATTCCAATAAGGAAGGAGGATTTTCAATGCGGGATATAAAAACATATCTCTCTGTAGCGCCCGTGCTAAGTACTCTATGGTTTGGGGCTTTAGCAGGTTTATTGATAGAAATTAATCGTTTATTCCCAGATGCTTTGTCATTCCCTTTTTTTTAATTCTAGTTATTGCTATGCGAGGAATTCTTCGTGACATGACGCAAATTTTCCCTTTTTAAATACTTTTTTTTTTAGTATAGGAAGGAAAAAGAAAGAAAAGATGGATTGGGTTGAACCTCAGAGTCATGAAAAATTCGGCAAATCCCATTTTGGAAAACAGAAATTCAATCAAAAGCGGTATCCAAGCTAAGTCAGGCCTCAGAAATCAGAGCATAGAAAGAGGCTGGGCTGGCTACTTAAATGAAAGGATTTCGAAGCAAAATCCTTGCTAATTCGACAAGGATTGTATTCTTTAATTATTTCTCTATTTTTTATTACTTAATTTAAGAATTTTAAAAATTTTTTATTCGAATGGATTTTATTCTTCTTCTTGGGATTCAAAATAGAAGAATAACAGAATAAGTAGAAGAATTAAGTTAAGTCAATCCAAAAAAGAAAGGAGGTTCATGGCCAAGGGGAAAGGTGTTAGAATCAGAGTTATTTTGGAATGTATCAGTTGTGTTCGAAAAGGTGCCAATGAGGAATCGACGGGGATTTCTAGATATAGTACTCAAAAGAATCGCCACAATACACCCGGACAATTAGAATTAAAAAAATTTTGTCGTTATTGTCGCAAGCATACGACTCATGACGAAATAAAAAAATAGGAGCATCGTGTGTTCGATCTTTCCAAAGAACAGATTTAATATATAGAACATAGATAGAATACAAAATACAAATCAATTCATTTGATTTCAGGTAGATATTATTTCATATGTATAGAGGGTATTCATATACTATATATGAATCAAATAATAATATGAATCAAATAATATATGGACCAAAGAAAGACTACTTCTTCTGGATCCAAAATTAATAAAATAAAGAAATCCATTTTTTTTTTCAAATTTTAAAATAAAGAATAAATCATGTATACATCTAAACAACCTTTTCATAAATCTAAGCAAACTTTTCATAAATCTAAGCAAACTTTTCATAAATCCAAGCAAACTTTTCGTAAATCCAAGCAAACTTTTCGTAAATCCAAACAACCTTTTCGTAGGCGTCCTCGGATTGGCCCGGGGGATCGAATTGATTATAGAAACATGAGTTTAATTAATCGATTTATTAGTGAACAAGGAAAAATATTATCGAGACGAATAAATAGATTAACCTTGAAACAACAACGATTAATTACTCTTGCTATAAAACAGGCTCGTATTTTATCTTTCTTACCATTTCGTAACTATGAGAATGAGAAGCAATTTCAAGCCCAGTCAATTTCAATAATTACTGGTCCTAGACCCAGAAAGAATAGACATATTCCTCAATTAACGCAAAAGTTCAATTCCAATCGAAACTTAAGAAACTCCAACCAGAATTTAAGAAACAACAATCGGAACTTAAGTTCCGATTGTTGATGTTTTATTCGAAAGGGCCAGACCTATATAAAGAAAGTAATCCAGTTTTGATTCTTGTGTTTGTTATAAGAAAGAAAAAAGGGGAAGAATAAATAGTTTTTTTATTTATTGCAACATGCTCGTTGATTCCTACCACTTAATCTTAATTTATTGTATCTTCCCGGAGTTCCCTCTCCGGGAATTCGGTTTTAATTATTCCTGTATATTACTTTTTTATCCATTTAATTGAGGATCTTTATTTTATTGGAAATCGTGTAAAGATTATTTGGATTTGATACAGCTACTTGTGCAAGCATTTTACGATTAAGAATCAATTCCTTCTTGTACAGATTGTGTATTAATTTACTATAACTATCGAATACTTTATATATCCGCGTTGCTGCGTTTATCCGAGTGATCCACAAACGACGAAAATCCCTCTTTTGCCTGCCTCTATCTCGATGAGAGGAAACAAAAGCTCTTCTTACTTGTTGAGTAATCATTCGATTAAGTCTTAAATGAGCCCCTCTAAAGTTTGAGGCAAATGAACGCATTTTTGTTCGTCGTCTCCGAGCTATATATCCTCGCGGAACTCTGGTCATTGAATCAAATTAACCTTAATGAATAACTAATGATTTCTCTTCTTTTAGCCATCCTTTTTCCCATTAATAACAAAACGAATTATTCCGATATATAAAATATTAATTCCAATGGCTTTTGCTACTGTAACCTTCCCAACCACGATTTTTTATTCTATTCTCTTCAGTTATTTCGCATAGAAATAACAAATTCTAACGATACTCAAAAAAATAGTGGGTTCCATCGTTTCTATGGTTCCCTTTTAAACGGTGAGGCCCTCTCTATACACCGGAGCCCTTTCTTTCATTTCATCAAAAGGTATTGTGAACTTGTATAGTTCACATTCTTTGGCTCTACCTATCCATTATAGAGTAAATAGCTCTTTTCACAATAAGAGTTATCCATACAGTGACGGCATTTAATTATGAAAGTTGGCTAAGTAGCTGACCCTGTTAGTCCGTTCTTTTAAGATAAAGGAGCATAAGCCTTTTTCTTTTTATTACTATTTCCTCCGCTTAATGGATAACCATTTTCTACCAATGGGGGAATTGCTTCTTAATTTCCAATTTAGATGATTGGATTTGCACCAAAGGAAACCAGAAATTCCATATACCATAGAAATCTAGGATAGAGAAGCTCTATCCTATTCATTGGTACCGATCATGGATACTTCAAAAATTGTCTTATTTGTTTGAACTCATGATCTGAACGAGTCGCACATACACCCTAGCACATGTTCCTCGACGCTGAGGACATCCCTTAAGCGCGGGCGATTTTCTAGCATTTCGTATTGGCTGTCTTGCGTTTCTAATAAGTTGTTTAACCGTTGGCATGTCGTATGTATATAGAAAAAAAAAGGATTGGTTTAGATCGATCTTAACCTGATGATTGATCATCATGAAGTATTTCTATTTTCTATTAAATCGCAGAAAACCTGAATTTAGGTTTGAAATAAATTTACAAGAAATCCGGCCACTACCAATCCTTAAACATTTCTGGAAACCACACTGGATCAGTATCGCAGTGCTCGTCAATCATTTCATCCCCTACAATATCGACAAGTCCATAAGCTTTGGCTTCGTCTGCTGACATAAAAACATCCCTTTCCATGTCTTCGGATACAACCCAAAAAGGCTTGCCTGTTCTTAGGGCATAAACCCTTGTGATCATTTCGCGAACTTTGTGTAACTCTTCCACTTCTAGTAAAAATTCTGGTGTCCTTGCCCGATAATAAGCACTAGCAGGTTGGTGAAGCATAATCCTCGCGTGAGGGAATGCTATACGCTTGGTGGGTTCGCCTCCAAGCAGAATGAAGGATGCCATGGACGCAGCCATTCCGAGGCATATTGTATATATATCTGGTGTCACCGTTTGCATCGTATCAAAAATCGCCATTCCTGAGATTAGCCACCCGCCTGGGGAGTTTATAAACAAAAAAATATCGCTAATTCCATCTTCTATACTGAGATATACCATGAGACCTGTAATATGATTCGTGACCTCGCAACGAATCTCTTGACCTAAAAAAAGTGTCCTTTCTCGATACATAACATTGTATAAGTCAACCCAAGTCGCTTCTTCATCTCCGGGAATCCGGTAAGGTACTTTTGGAACACCAATGGGCATATTAGATTAATATTATTAAATTTAAGTAAGAAAACTACACTTTAATATGGAAACGTAAGAATGGAAGAGAAAGAAAGAATCCGCAGTTTATTGTCTTCATTTTTTTTTTCTTATTCTATATGAATACTATAGATTCTATTAATACGTAGATTGAAATAATACATATAAGGAAGGTAAGACAGATTGAATAAAGAAAAAGGAATCGGTGATTGGAATGATAAACAAAGAGGGATAGGGATCTATTCTTCGTTTTTTCCAAATAGGCCAAGCTACCCATTGCATATTGGCACTTATCGAGTATAGAATAGATCTGCTTCTCTTTCTTCTTACGAACAGAATTGGCTTCTTATTTTTAATGGAATGAAATAAATATTCACGCTTTCTGACACAGAATCCCCTAGAGGGGTTAGGTACATAGGATATAGATAGTCTTTTCCAATGCGATAAAATAAAGCGACATCGTGTCTATTTTTCTTTGCTAAAGGGGTATTTCCATGGGTTTGCCTTGGTATCGTGTTCATACTGTTGTATTGAATGATCCGGGTCGATTGCTTTCGGTGCATATAATGCACACAGCTTTAGTTTCTGGTTGGGCCGGCTCGATGGCTTTATATGAATTAGCGGTTTTTGATCCCTCTGATCCTGTTCTGGATCCAATGTGGAGACAAGGTATGTTCGTAATTCCCTTCATGACTCGTTTAGGAATAACCAATTCGTGGGGTGGTTGGAGTATTTCAGGAGGAACTGTAACGAATCCGGGTATTTGGAGTTATGAAGGTGTGGCAGGTGCGCATATTGTGTTTTCTGGCTTGTGTTTCTTGGCAGCTATCTGGCATTGGGTATATTGGGACCTAGAAATATTCTGTGATGAGCGGACAGGAAAACCCTCTTTGGATTTGCCCAAGATCTTTGGAATTCATTTATTTCTTGCAGGGGTGGCTTGCTTTGGCTTTGGCGCATTTCATGTAACGGGTTTGTATGGTCCTGGGATATGGGTGTCCGATCCTTATGGACTAACTGGAAAAGTACAAGCTGTAAATCCAGCGTGGGGTGTAGAAGGTTTTGATCCTTTTGTTCCGGGGGGAATAGCTTCTCATCATATTGCTGCGGGTACATTGGGCATATTAGCGGGCCTATTCCATCTTAGTGTCCGTCCGCCTCAACGTCTATACAAAGGATTACGTATGGGCAATATTGAAACTGTACTTTCCAGTAGTATCGCTGCTGTTTTTTTTGCAGCTTTCGTAGTTGCCGGAACTATGTGGTATGGGTCAGCAACTACCCCAATCGAATTATTTGGGCCTACTCGTTATCAGTGGGATCAGGGATACTTTCAGCAAGAAATATATCGAAGAGTTAGCGATGGGTTAGCCGAAAATCTTAGTTTATCAGAAGCTTGGTCTAAAATTCCCGAAAAATTAGCCTTTTATGATTATATTGGTAATAATCCGGCAAAGGGGGGATTATTCAGAGCAGGCTCAATGGACAACGGGGATGGAATAGCTGTTGGATGGTTAGGACATCCCGTCTTTAGAGATAAAGAAGGACGCGAGCTTTTTGTACGCCGTATGCCTACTTTTTTTGAAACATTTCCGGTTGTTTTGGTAGATGAAGAGGGAATTGTGAGAGCGGACGTTCCTTTTAGAAGAGCAGAATCCAAATATAGTGTTGAACAAGTAGGTGTAACGGTGGAGTTCTATGGTGGCGAACTTAATGGAGTAAGTTATTCTGATCCTGCTACTGTAAAAAAATATGCGAGGCGTTCCCAATTAGGGGAAATTTTTGAATTAGATCGGGCTACTTTGAAATCGGATGGTGTTTTTCGCAGCAGTCCAAGGGGTTGGTTCACTTTTGGTCATGCTACCTTTGCTTTGCTCTTCTTTTTCGGACACATTTGGCATGGCGCTAGAACCTTGTTCCGAGATGTTTTTGCTGGTATTGATCCAGACTTGGATGCTCAAGTGGAATTTGGAACATTCCAAAAAGTTGGAGATCCAACTACAAGGAGACAAGCAGTCTGATACCACATTGCTATGGTATCTTTCATCTCTCTTTTTTGATTTGACATGGGAAACATCTCCCATCCTTTCTTTGACTCTTTTTCTTTCTTTATCTTTATATGGGAAAAGATCCCAAATGACAAATGAATAGGTGTGGAAGTTATAATTGTAAATAAACCACGATCGAATCTATGGAAGCATTGGTTTATACGTTCCTTTTAGTTTCGACTTTAGGGATAATTTTTTTCGCTATCTTCTTCCGAGAACCACCTAAGGTTCCGACTAAAAAAATGAAATAATTTCATTGAAGTAAGAAGTCTCCCAGATGGGGAGACTTCTTACTTCAATTAGTCCCCGTGTTCTTCGAATGGATCTCTTAATTGTTGAGAGGGTTGCCCAAACGCGGTATATAAGGCATACCCAGTAAAGCTTACAAGTAAACCAGATATGGAGATGGCGACTAAAGTTGCTGTTTCCATTTTTATAGAATTTCAAGATTACAATGGATCTACGAAAAGATCTTGTATTTACAACTACAACGGAATAGTATACAAAGTCAACACCAATGATTAAATAGAATTTATGGCTACACAAACCGTTGAAGATAGTTCTAGACCTGGGCCAAGACGAACTCGCGTAGGTAGTTTATTGAAACCCTTGAATTCGGAATATGGGAAAGTAGCTCCGGGTTGGGGGACTACTCCTTTTATGGGGGTCGCAATGGCTTTATTCGCGATATTCCTATCTATCATTTTAGAAATTTATAATTCTTCTGTTTTACTGGACGGAATTTTAATGAATTAGGTTTCTACTAACTAAAACTACGAAGTCATTGTTTTTCCATCCAAAAAAGCCTTTCTACTTTAAGCTATACATTTCTAGACATTCTGGTAGTTCGACCGTGGAATTTTTTTGTTTTGGTATCTCTGGAATATGAGTGTGTGACTTGTTAGAATGGATCCTATTGATAATACATAGAAAGGGCCTGTTATCTCTATCAAGATGATTCTAATTCGTCGGATATTTTTTATTCTAGTATCTGGAACACGAAATAGATAGAGTGGATCAAGAAAAAAAATGGAACTATGATTCATACTCACTATTCAGACCTCGCAACCAGACTGAAAAAAATTCAAGTAGTTTTTAATAAAAAAAGAAATTTTCTTCCTTCCAATTTTGTTTGCCCAAAAGACAACTTTTTTTTCTCTCGATTTTGTCGAGTTATTACACGGATTCAATAAATGATCATCAAGCGGTTCTTATTCGAAGAACCCTTGCCTTTTGGTTAGCTTGAGACTCAATCATCGTGGCTCTAGTATGAATCTAAGGTTTTAATTGAACTGATTCATAGGATCGCAACAAGATAATTTCTATCAGAAAACTACTAGAATTTTTGCTTTATTTATTTACTAGTAAAACAAGAGTAAATCTGCATTACGCAAAAAAAAAAAAAAAGAAATCCAAAATAGGGAAGAGAAAAGTCAAGAAGCCTCTAATGACCAACATAAGGGAAAGAAAGAAAGACAGATGAGCCAACTTGAGATTTTTTGGCATTATCATCACAAAGAATAAGTTCTGGATTTTTCTTATTTCATATCTTCAAGGCAAATCGACCCAATCCAGTGGCTGATGAAGTTTTGAACCTTTTTTTTTCTAATATCCGTTGAAAATTTGTGTGTTTCTGCTTGAGCCGTACGAGATGAAATTTTCATATACGGTTCTCGGAGGGGGACTCGGGTTAGTTACCTATCTCAATAAAGTATATGATTGGTTTGAGGAACGTCTTGAGATTCAGGCAATTGCGGATGATATAACTAGTAAATATGTTCCTCCTCATGTCAACATATTTTATTGTTTAGGGGGAATTACACTTACTTGTTTTCTAGTACAAGTCGCTACCGGTTTTGCTATGACTTTTTACTACCGCCCAACCGTTACAGAGGCTTTTTCCTCGGTTCAATACATAATGACCGAGGCCAACTTTGGTTGGTTAATCCGATCAGTTCATCGATGGTCAGCAAGTATGATGGTTCTAATGATGATCCTGCACGTATTTCGTGTGTATCTCACAGGTGGATTTAAAAAACCCCGCGAATTAACTTGGGTGACAGGTGTGGTTTTGGGTGTATTGACTGCATCGTTTGGTGTAACTGGTTATTCTTTGCCTTGGGATCAATTTGGTTATTGGGCAGTCAAAATTGTGACAGGTGTACCTGAAGCGATTCCGGTAATAGGATCGCCTTTAGTGGAGTTATTACGTGGAAGTGCTAGTGTGGGCCAATCCACTTTGACTCGTTTTTATAGTTTACATACCTTTGTACTGCCTCTGCTTACTGCCGTATTTATGTTAATGCACTTTCCAATGATACGTAAGCAAGGTATTTCGGGTCCTTTATAGGGAAGCCATATCATAGAGAAAGATAATTCTAATTTTCATATATCATATCGGGTAGGTTGTGGTATTTCATTGCTACAAACATGGGTTATTGTAAAATAAGACATGTCATTTGGATACTTTTCTTCAACTCCGAAGTATTTTGATACAAATAGTTGAAGTTCATTTTATGAAAGAAAATAAGGCGGATTATGGGAGTGTGTGACTTGAATTATTGATTTGGCCATGCAGATAAAGAATTGGATCTGCCACATTAGAATTCACAACCAAAGGTGTCTCCGCATCCAATCAACACGTAAGTCCCCTATCTAGGAAGGATAGGCTGGTTCACTTGAGGAGAATATTTTCTATGATCATACCCCAACCATGTCATCCATGAACAGGCTCCGTAAGATCCCATAGAGTAGAAATAGAATAAGTCATGTGACATGATCCAATTCTCTATTTATTACACTTACTTTTTTTATTATAGTATGGAAATGCATTCATTTTCTTTGCATCGATTGCGATCCGCAATACTATCGGAGTAAAAGAAGGTATCTAAAGAAGAACGTAGGCTAGACTTTTTGATTTTTTATTAGTAACAAGTAAATACTTTGTTTGGACGTAAGAAACTTGCGATATTGAGGGGATAAACACCAACTAATCAAGAGACATGAGACAATCCACAAAGCAATTGATCATGATCAAATTTGCAAGCCAACTTGGATATTGAGCATTTACCCATAAGAATAAGATTCTTTTCAATAAAATAAGTAGTTGTAGGTGCAACTTCGGAAAAGAGAATCTGATAAAGCTTTTCTTACCTAGAGTCATTGAGTCATTATATACCTTATTCTATTATGGATCTTCCACGGTCTTTTTTCTTTCATTCTTGCTCGAGCCGGATGATGAAAAATTCTCATGTCCGGTTCCTTTGGGGGATGGATCCTAAAGAATTCACCTATCCCAATAACAAAGAAACCTGACTTAAATGATCCTGTATTAAGAGCAAAATTAGCTAAAGGGATGGGACATAATTATTACGGGGAACCCGCCTGGCCCAACGATCTTTTATATATTTTTCCAGTAGTAATTCTAGGTACTATTGCATGTAATGTAGGTTTAGCGGTTCTCGAGCCGTCAATGATTGGTGAACCGGCGGATCCGTTTGCAACTCCTCTGGAAATATTACCCGAGTGGTACTTCTTTCCCGTCTTTCAAATACTCCGTACAGTACCCAATAAGTTATTGGGCGTTCTCTTAATGGTTTCTGTGCCAACGGGCTTATTGACAGTACCCTTTCTAGAGAATGTCAATAAATTCCAAAATCCATTTCGTCGCCCAGTAGCTACGACCGTTTTTTTAATCGGTACTGCAGTAGCTCTTTGGTTAGGTATTGGAGCAACATTACCCATTGAAAAATCCTTAACTTTAGGTCTTTTTTAGGGATTTTTCAGGTTGATTCATTCAACCGTGAAGTACCGTGCATAGGTATCTAGGAAATAGTTACTTCCAAGTGAATCTTCCCTAGATACCTAAAATCCATTTTATTATGATCCATTTCGCGAAAATATAGATTGTGCCAAAGATGCAAAATTGTTTTCTTTTTTCTTTTTATTCTAACTCGAAAAAGAAGAAGAGGAAAAAATTGCAATGGATTTAAAACGAGAACTTATTCTTAGGTAAATCGATTGGGAGATGCTTCTCTAGAGTGTCCCATATCTGTTTTCCATCTTCCATACGAAAACTGTCAATTCTCATAAGATCTTCTTCAGTCTTACTCAAAAGGTCCAATAGTGTATGTATATTGGCCCTTTTGAGACAATTATACGTTCTAGAAGGCAATTCTAATTGATCAATAAAAATACAATTCAATGGAATTCCTTTTTTGTTTTTCTTTAGATTAGTTAATCTTTTTTGAAAGGTTAAAAGGGGTGGAGTAAACCTGTTTTTATTTTCTTCGAAACTAGTGCCCTCTTCCTCCGCGTGTAGAAAAGGAAGAAATAAATCAATCAAATTACGAGAAGCCTCATAAAGCGCTTCCTTAGGGGTTAAACTTCCATTCGTCCATATTTCTAGAAAAAGTATCTCGTGTTTTTCATTTCCATTCCCACAAGAAAAAATACTATAATTCACATTTCGAACAGGCATGGATACAGCATCTATGGGATAACTTCCATCTTGAGAGTTCTTTCTGAGTTCCGTGTGATATCCGCGATCTCTCTTGATCTGTAACTCAATACAGAAATCAATGGGCTCTGTCAAGTTAGCTATAGGTTGTGCCGTATCAACGATCTCTACGGAAGGTGGTAAGATGATATCTTGAGCAGTTATGTATCTAGGACCTTTGACGCAAATTGATGCGTCTCTAACTCCATAGAGATTACTTCTCAATACAATTTCTTTCAAATTTAGTAAAATTTCTTGTACGGATTCTTCAATACCAGCTATTGTAGAATATTCGTGTGGCACGCTCCCAAATTTTGCACGTGTGATACATGTTCCTTCTATTTCTCCAAGTAAAGCTCTTCGCAAGGCAATACCGACGGTATCCGCTTGACCTTTTCTAAGCGGGGACAAAATGAAACGACCATAATAAAGACGCTTACTATCTACTCTTGATTCAACACACTTCCACTGTAGTGTTTGAGTGGATCCTGCTACCTCCTCTCGAACCATAATAGACTAGTATTATTATTTGATCATTGAATCGTTTATTTCTCTTGAAAGCGTTTTAATTCTTTTACAGACGTCTTTTTTTAGGAGGTCGACATCCATTATGCGGCATAGGTGTTACATCGCGTATACAACTTAATCGTACACCACTTTTAGCAATGGCTCGTAATGCGGCATCTCTTCCACTACCAGCACCCTTTACCATAACTTCTGCTCGTTGCAAACCCACTGTACGAATAGCATCTACTGCTGTTCTTTGACCAGCATAGGGTGATGCTTTTCTTGAGCTTTTGAATCCACAAGTACCCGCGGAGGACCAGAAAACCACCCGACCTTGCGGGTCTGTAACAGTTATAATGGTATTGTTGAAACTAGCTTGAACATGAATAACTCCTTTTGTTATTCTACGTGCACTTTTCCGTAAACTAAAACGCGCATTCCTACGCAAACCAATACGCACTCTCCTACGTGAACCAATTTTTGGTATAGCTTTTGTCATATTTTATTATCTCATAAATATGAGTTAGAAATAACAAAAAGAAAAAAAGATACAAAGATATCCGTTTCAGGGTAAAATATATCCTTTACTTTAATTATTAATTATTTTATTTGGAATTTGGACGTTTCCGCGGGTACTTTTTTTACTTTTTAGAAAGTAAAGTTCTTTTTCGAAAGATTACCCCTGCCTTTGTTTATGCTTCGGATTGGAACAAATGACTCTAATTCGTCCACGCCTACGAATCAGTCGACATTTTGTACAAATTTTACGAACGGAAGCTCTTATTTTCATATTTCCTTATTCCTTTCTTAAACTATGAATCTAATCTTTGGGAAAAAATAAGTCTCTTCGCTTGAATTTTGGAACTTTGAATTTATTACCCTAGAAAAAAGAAAAACCTAATCCTTTGAATCTTTGGTATCCTTCAAATCTTCGGTATCCTTCGAGTCTTCGGTACGCTTCGAATCCTTATGGGGAAGTCTATAAATTATACGTCCTTTGCTTGAATCATAACGACTTACTTCAATTTTGACCCTATCCCCCATCAGTATTCGTATAGAACTAGACCGGATCTTTCCTGAAATATAGCCCAGGATGATGGTGTCATTCTCTAGGCGAACGCGGAACATTCCGTTGGGTAGGGCTTCCGTAACTAAACCTTCGAAAGTGACTTTTGCTTCTCTCGGGTTTTTTTTTTCTCTGCTATTTTTTTTTTCTGTCATATTTTTTTTCTCCTATTTTTCTATTTTGATTTTCAAATAAAAAAAAACGTTGTATTTTTATTTGAAAAATAGGAAGTTCGAGATAGAATTCGAGTACTATAGGAGGGGCGATTACCATATATAACATAAGACTTCTCCCCCAATTCTGTTTAGTCGAGCTTCTCGATCTGTCATTATACCTCGAGAAGTAGAAAGAATAGCAATTCCCATTCCGCCCAAAACTTTAGGAATTCCTTGATAGTTGGCATAAATTCGTAAGCCGGGTCGGCTGATACGCTTTAAAAAGGTTCTAGTTCTATATATTCCTTTTCTAGTCTTTCTCTTTTGATGTCGCAAAGTTGAAACCAAGAAATATCTGTTACTTTCCTGATGTTTCCGAACACTTTCAATAAAACCCTCTCGTAGAAGTATTTTAACAATGTTTTCGGTAATATTTGTAGATACTACTCGAACTGTTCCTTTTTTATTCATGTCCGCGTTTCTTATAGAGGTTAGTAAATCAGCAATAGTGTCCTTGCCCATAAGACTCTAATTCTAGGTTCCTCCTAATTTTTCTATAATCAACATGTTTTCTTTTTTTTTCTTTTACTTTTGGATTTTAAAGCATATACGTGAGACATAATCTACTAATTTTTTCTTTGATCTATATCTCGCCTACTAGTATTTATAATACTTCAGGAGCTAATGAAACTATTTTAGTAAAATTCAATTCTCTCAATTCCTCGGCGATCGCGCCAAAAACTCGAGTTCCTTTTGGATTTCCTTTTTGATCAATGATAACCGCTGCATTGTCATCATAGCGTATTATTATACCGTTGTCACGTTTGAGCTCTTTACATGTACGTACAATTACAGCTCGAATTACTTCGGATCTTTCTAGAGGCATTTTGGGCACTGCGTCTTTGATTACAGCAACAATAACATCACCAATACGAGCATATCGCTGATTACTAGCAGCTCCTATGACTCGAATACACATCAATTTTCGAGCTCCACTGTTATCTGCTACATTTAAAAGGGTCTGAGGTTGAATCATATTATTTTGATTTCAATTTGTTATTTCTATGCAAAAGGATGAAAGAAATATTGTCTTTCCAGAAAAAAAAACCTGGTTTTTTTTATCTTCAATACTCCTTTTTTGGGATGCTATATCTCTAATCGAAGAAATTGACTTCGTATGGGCATTTTACTGGCAGCTATGGAGATAGCTGCTCTAGCTACAGTTTCAGATACTCCGCCCATTTCATAAAGTATTCGACCTGGTTTAACAACGGCTACCCAATATTCGGGGGATCCCTTTCCTGAGCCCATACGTGTTTCCGTGGGTCTTAGTGTAACCGGTTTGTCGGGAAATATACGTACCCATATTTTTCCACCACGACGTGCATATCGTGTCATTGCTCTTCGTCCTGCTTCTATCTGTCTCGACGTGATCCAAGCGGGTTCAAGTGCTTGCAGAGCATATCTACCAAAACAAATACGATTGCCTCGGCAGGATTTTCCCTTCATTCTTCCTCTATGTTGTTTACGAAATCTGGTTCTTTTGGGGTTATAGTCGATGGTTCTTTCTTAGTTCCATCTCTACTGCAAAACTGGACATGAGAGTTTCTTCTCATCCAGCTCCTCGCGAATGAAATGAGAAAGCGTGCAAATTTCTCTAATTCCATAATATTTTGGAATATTATGGATAGATGCACATTAATAGATAATAGAAAAAGTTAGGGTTTTTTTAATATTGAATATTGAATTTGTTAAAATAGAAAAATATATAGTCAAGAAAGAAGATCTAGAATATATCTAGATGTGTGTGTCTATTTATCTATATTCTATATTTATAGATAATGTAATCTTTCTTAAAAAAAAATCTCCTTATTTCGACTCTTATTGAATCGCGGGAAAGTATTCTAATTCAATAAAGATTTCGCGGGCGAATATTTACTCTTTCCTGTCTTATTTGTTAATTTATAACCTTACCAAATAAGGCAATTTTTTTGGTTTGTTCCGCCATCCCACCCAATGAAGTCTTAGGATTCTTTTCAATAAAATCCTATGCAGTCATAGGTTCTGTCGTTCCCACTACTTCTCCTTTAATGGTTAGGTCTGAATCCCACAATGGAGCTTTCCAAAAATTTCTTTCCGAGTCAATTTTCTCAGTTTTATTAACCCGGGCCGCTCTTTATTTTATTATTGCTTAAAATTTCTATTTTTTGTTTCAAGTTACGATTTCGAATTCTCTGTTATTTTTATTATATTGATGCTTTATCACATTGCCTTTTATGATGTAACTCATAGACCATACATATTGGAATCCTATATCTTTCTTATTCTTCTTCCTTCTTTCTATCATCCCTCCTTTTATCCACATCCCTTTAGTTTTGCTTCACAACCTAGAATCCGTTTTCTTTTTTAGAGAAAAAATTGCAGTTGCTACAACTATATGATAGATCTACTCATTTATGATAGATGTATTTATTCATATAGTGACTGTTTCTTAGTTAGGATCTCGACAATACGAAGCAATAGGTTGGTTATTAGTTAATTTTCTATAATTACTAAGTTTTTTCTTTTTCTATTTATAGTAGGGTTCAGTCAATTTTTTTTGAATCTCCATTTTTGACTCTAAAGAAAAAACTAACGAGTCACACACTAAGCATAGCAATTATATTAAAAGATTTAGCAATTTTCATTAAATCTTATAGAAAGAGGTAGAATTTCTTCTTTTTTTTCAGGGATTTCAGGAAAAATAAGGCTCTTGTCATTTTTTATTCTATTACTGAACAGAATGGGAAGACAAGGCTAGTTATTCTTCGTCTACGAATATCCAAATTTTTACACCTAATACTCCATAGATAGTTCGAATTGGATAGCAGCAATAATCAATTTTAGCGCGAATTGTTTGGAGGGGAAGTCTACCCTTTTTGATGCATTCGGCACGTGCAATTTCTTTCCCTGCGAGACGACCTGCAATTTTTACTTTTACCCCCCTTATATCTGCTTTTTTAGTTAATTCAATGGCTTTTTTCATTGCCTTTCGGAATGAAACTCTATTTTTTAATTGGAAAGCTATATATTCTGCAAGAATGTTAGGTTGTCTATAAGGTTCTTTAACTTTTTCAATAGCAATATTAAGTCTCTGGTTTACAGAATTAACTTCCTTTTGTAGATCTTTCTCTAATTCTTCGATTGCTCCTTTTTTCTTTAATAAATTGGGGAATCCAATATGGATTATGACGTGGATCGTATCGATTTCTTTTTGAATTTCTATACGTGTAATTACTTCAGAACTTGAGCCTGAGTCCATTTTTCTATTATGTGTAATTACTTCGGAACTTGAGTCTGATTCTATTTTTCTATTCGAGCCTTTTTTCCTATTCTTTTGTATATAGTTCTTGATACAATTCCGTATTTTTTTATCTTCCTGTAGACCTTCAGAATAATTTTTTGGTTGTGCGAACCAAAAGGAATGGTGATTTTGGGTTGTACCAAGTCTGAAACCGAGTGGATTTATTTTTTGTCCCATATTTTTCTATTCTATTTTTTTTTTACTGGGAATCGAAATCTAAGATGGATCTAAAGATTATTTAGATTTCTTTACTATATTTAGTACAATTGTTATATGACACATGGTTTTTTTTATGGGACAACTACGTCCTCGAGCTCGAGGTCTTAATTTTTTCATGATAGTACTCCTACTGACTTCGGCTTTAGTGATGAATAAATTTGCTTTGTCGAAATCCCTATAATGAGTAGCATTTGCTGCTGCCGAATAAACCAACTTTAGGATGGGATAAGATGCTCGATAAGGCATGAGGTTCAGTATCATAACAGTTTCCTCGTAGTAACGCCAGCGAATCTCATCAAGAACTCTTTGTGCTTTGAAAACAGACATATGGATGCGTTTTTGTGCTTTGAAAACCCGTTCGAACTTAAGTAGACGATCGGTTGGAACTTTCCTTGCGAGTTTCCTTAGCCCACTCTTCTTCTTCTTTATCCTAGGGGTATACTTTACCAGTTTGAAACTTGTCATAAATAAGGTTATTCCCCGGGTTATTCCCCGCCTACCTTTGTTTTTTTTTATTTTGAATCTTTCTATTCTGAATTCAGTTAACGACGAGATTTAGTATCTTTTCTTGCACTTTCATAACTCGTGAAATGCCGAGTAGGCACGAATTCCCCCAATTTGCGACCTACCATAGGATTTGTTATGTAAATAGGTATATGTTCCTTTCCATTATGAATCGCGATTGTATGGCCAACCATTGCGGGTAGAATGCTAGATGCCCGGGACCACGTTACTATTGTTTCTTTCTCCTCCTTCATATTGACCTTTTCGATTTTTGCCAATAAATGATGAGCTACAAAAGGATTCGTTTTTTTTCGTGTCACAGCTGATTACTCCTTTTTTCCATTTTAAAGAGTGGCATTCTATGTCCAATATCTCGATCGAAGTATGGAGGTCAGAATAAATAGAATAATGATGAATGGAAAAAAGAGAAAAATCCTTTAGCTGGATAAGGGGCGGATGTAGCCAAGTGGATCAAGGCAGTGGATTGTGAATCCACCATGCGCGGGTTCAATTCCCGTCGTTCGCCCATCGCATTATTGCAAATTCCAAAAATGCAATTTTCCATATTCCTAGTTACGTATTTACTTACGGCGACGAAGAATAAAACTATCACTATATTTTTTCCTTTTCCTAGTTCTTCTTCCAAGCGCAGGATAACCCCAAGGGGTTGTGGGTTTTTTTCTACCAATGGGGGCTTTCCCTTCACCGCCCCCATGGGGGTGGTCCACAGGGTTCATAACTACCCCTCTTACTACGGGGCGTTTACCTAGCCAACACTTAGATCCGGCTCTACCCAAACTTTTTTGGTTCACCCCAACATTACCCACTTGTCCGACTGTTGCTAAGCAATTTTGGGATACCAAACGGACCTCCCCAGATGGTAATCTTAAAGTGGCCGATTTACCCTCTTTTGCAATCAGTTTCGCTACAGCACCTGCTGCTCTAGCTAATTGCCCACCCCTTCCACGTGTGATTTCTATGTTATGTATGGCCGTGCCTAAGGGCATATCGGTTGAAGTAGATTCTTCTTTTCTCTCAAAAAACCCCTTCCCAAACTGTACAAGCTTCTTCCAAAGCATACAGCTTTCTAGATGTATATGACGATCTCTAGACAGATGGATCTTATATGAATCGTATGATGAAGTACCACATGAGTGGATATATAGGAAAGGAATCCAAATCTGCCGAATCGCTCATGTTATGATCTTCTACATCCTAGGTCTCCGCGTTCCGTCATCTGGCTTATGTTCTTCATGTAGCATTCAGATCGAATGACTCTATGAAATTACGTCGATACTTCCACATATTATGGGTAACGTAGGAGACATCCCTATTTTCCCCGGGGGGTCTTAATTACCACTGCTTAGCTTTCAATTCGCCTCTGACCATCAAATTAAATGTGAATAACCCGTCCTCCTCTCTTTGAAACAAGGGGCGCTTCCGGTTCTGTGCGTGCTTCAAACAATTTTGTCTTCTCCATATTACCATATCTCTAGAGTCAATAATTTTCTATGAGGAACTACTGAACTCAATCACTTGCTGCCGTTACTCAACAGTTTTCTGTTGAGGTCTATCCCGTAGAGGTAGTCAAATTGGATCAGTGATCGATTTCTAGGTTTCGTCGTAAACCTAATTGGTTACTTCCAATTACGTAAATCAATAGTTCAAACCGCACTCAAAGGTAGGGCATTTCCCATTGATATAGGAACTTTTGTACCAGAAACAATAGTATCTCCAATTATAGCCCCTCTGGGATGTAAAATATATCTCTTCTCACCATCCCCATAGTGTATGAGACAAATGTATGCATTTCGATTAGGGTCGTATTCTATGGTTACGATTCTACCAGATATGTCTTTTTGATTCCGTCGAAAATCGATTTTACGGTATAGGCGCTTATGACCTCCCCCTCTATGCCTTGCGGTAATGATTCCTCTGGAATTACGACCTTTACCACAACGGTGCCGTCCATGGATCAAATTATTTCGTGGATTGGATTTCACTTGCCTGTCTACGGTTCCCTTGCGTGTGCTCGGGATAGGTGTTTTGTATAAATGTTTCGCCGTATTATTAAGTATTCTCCTTTAGTTTTTTTCTCTATCTAGAAGTGGAATAGAATAACCCGGTTGAAGGGTAATGATCATACGTCTGTAATGCATTGTATGTCCCAGAATAGGTCCCATTCTTCTACCCTTTCCGGGTAGTCGATGGCTATTCACAGCTACTACCTTAACACCAAAGAAGAGTTCGACCCAATGCTTTATTTCTGTCTTAGTGAATCCCGATTCGACATTAAAAGTATATTGATTCTTTCCCAATAAACGAAGACTTTTTTCTGTAAATACTGCGTATTTGATTCCATCCATAAATCGACTTTCCCTCCTATGCTCTGAGTTCCAGTATCGATAAGAATTCGAGTTCTTATTGTTCTTATGTTATGGTATGAATATACCATACCAATTCGTTATGTATGGATGATGGATGAGATTCCATGGATAGAGAGCCAGTTCCAATAGACTTATGGAACGTTCCCGTTCGCGTGCATCCAGCAGGAATTGAACCCGCAAATTTACCAATTATGAGTTGGGCGCTTTAACCATTCAGCCATGGATGCTTAACAGGGATCATCGTACATCGTAAATAACCAATTTTCATATAGAAAGACATATCATAGAAAAATGAAATCGAAAATATTCGGAGATGGCAAATATTCGGAGATGACTATGAAAACACCTCTCTGGATCCTCGAATTGAAAGAGAGATTGAGAGGGATCAAGAATCCTAATTCTCGCTATTTGGAATGGATCCAATTCTATTGAGTCTGACTCATAGTGATCATTTCTCTTTAGCAAAGAATGACCTTGGTTATCAAAGGATTGAACAACCGGGATCCATTTACTTATGATACCTAGTTGACATTGATAACAAGGATCTAATGAATTATGAGTTTAATAGATCCTCTTTAGCAGAAAGACGTATATTCCTTGCTCATTATCAGACAATCACTTATTCCCAAACCTCGTGTGGGGCTAATCGTTTTCATTTACCATCTCATGGAAAACCCTTTTCGTTCCGCTTAGCCCTATCGGGTATTTTAGTGATAGGTTCTATAGGAACTGGACGATCCTATTTGGTCAAATACCTAACGAAAAATTCCTATTTTCCTTTCATTAAGGTACGAGGGCTTCTTATTCCACAAGAACGAAAGCACCTTTTCATTCTTTCATATACTAGGGGTTTTTACTTGGAAAAGACAATGTTCCATACTAAAGGATTCGGGTCCATAACCACGAGTTCCAGTGCACTAGATCTTGTAGCACTTAGCAACGAGGCCCTATCCATTAGTATTCCACATAAGAAATCCATTATAGAAACTAATACAATTAGATTGGCTCTTCATAGACAAACTTGGGGTTTGCGAGCCAAGGTAAGACCGGCTCGGGATCATGGGACCCTTTTCTATCAGATAGGAGGGGCTCTTGTACAAAATAGACTTCTAAGTAATAACCCCATAGAATCTATCTATATAAAGATAAAGAGGCAATCGTGTCAGGAAGCGGGTTTTTCTTTGGCCAAAGGGTACTTCGAACTTGGAACGAGCATGAAGAGATTAACGAGACTTCTTTCTCTTTTGAGTTTTTATGGCGGACCGGTCGCGCAAGATCTTTGGTCTTCCCCCGGAACCGATGAAAAAAAGTGGGTCGCTTCTTATGGACTCGCTCAGAATGATTCTTCTCTATCTATAGTTCATGGCCTATTAGAAGTAGAAGGTGCTCTGGTGCAATCCTTACCGACAGAAAAAGATTGCAGTCAGGTTGATAATAATCGAGTGCCATTACTTCGTCGGTCCGAACCAAGGAATCCGTTAGAAATGTTTTGAAATGGATATTGTTCTCTCTTTGATCAGGGATTGCTATATGAAAAGAAGTGGAGTTTGAAAAAGGGAACGGAATGGTCAAACCGGAACTGCTAGAGGAACGAATTTTCAATAGCATAACTTGGGCTCCTAGAATATGGCGCCCTTGGGACAATCTATTTGATTGCAGGGTTTTGTTCCGAAGCAAAGATATCCGCGGAGGCCGGTTCGTTCGTCCTATTCTGATATTCAGGACCAAGAGGTACTGGATTCTCTTTCGGATAGGCCCTGAAAGGAGAAGAAAGGCTGAAATGCCAACGGACCTCTGTCTATTCTCTAATTCACCCGATCCGATAGTACCCGTTTTTGGAACGTCCAGTGCCAAAGTCACTGAATGGGTAAGTCACCAATCCAATCCCTTTGACAAATCGGGTGTCATATTAGATATCATATTCTATATATATAGAAAT